TGGTTGGTCAAATAATAAAAACGTTGTATTTTCCGGTACATCATTATGGATTGGACTAGTCTTTCTGGTAGCTATTCTGAATTCTCTCATTTCTTAAATTTGTTTAGTATTTAGTAGCCCGATACAAAATAAATAAAAAGGCCATTTCTTCGAAAAAATTGGAATTGTGAGACGCATTAAAATGCAATTTGCGTTCCGAATTGCTACCTCTTCTCTTTCATTATTATGAAATTCCATTGCCATTAGAATATTGATTGACAGACAATTAAAAAAAAGAAAACTCTAATATAATAGAAAATGAAACGGTCGACCCAGACATAGACGGTCGACCCAGGCGGATATACCCTATAAAATATATCCCGTAGCGAGCGTAGTTCAATGGTAAAACATCTCCTTGCCAAGGAGAAGATACGGGTTCGATTCCCGCCGCTCGCCAGCTTAATTTAGTAAGGTACTATGATAAAAAATTGAGTCTAGTTGACTACTTAACTACTTATATTAAATTAAGTAGGTGTTAGTCTAGTACCGTATCCCTTACTATCTTACCCTTCTTTTGCACCCCACTCAAAAAAAGGGGCTCCGGAGGCGGGAATCGAACTCGCCAACAGGGCTCCCTAAATTGGGGATTCACCGAGACAAACAACTGGCAAACTCCTTTTAAAGGGAAGGGAGGTAGACTGTGCCTTTCTTTCATTTCTTTTTTCTTTTCTGCAGGGTAGGAAGGAGCCTTGAGAGTTCTTCTTGTAGGGGCAAGTGACTTCGCAAACTGCTCCATTTGGCCCTTTAGGGCCGGGAACTAATGAATAAAAAAGGGTTGGATACCGCCCAGCCCTCTACTCTATACAAATAGAATAGTCCTTTTATACAGACTGCTAAGTGCGGAGACGGGAATCGAACCCGTGACCTCAAGGTTATGAGCCTCGTGAGCTACCAAACTGCTCTACTCCGCTCTGGAGGGACGGAAACTGGTGGACGAAAAAGGTTGAATACAGGACTCTACCATGTCTAGACAAATAGAATAGTCCTTTTATACAGAATGGAGCGGGTAGCGGGAATCGAACCCGCATCGTTAGCTTGGAAGGCTAGGGGTTATAGTCGACGTTGGTTGATTAGTTTTAACGTCTCTAATTCAAAACCGAACATGAAATTTTGATTTCATTCGGCTCCTTTATGGATATTCTCACCACTTAACATCTATGTCAGCTTTTCTATCTGAATGGAACCAAAGCTCTCCGCTTTCTAGATGATCCCTATAGAGTAGGAGATAGAAATTCTACTAAATCTATCTAATCTACTTACTTCGTTCCCTAATTTCATTCAAGAGATCCTGAGGAAAAGAATTAGGTTTCCACCGAGCTGAAACAATATGCTGATGGTTCTAGTAAACCAAAACTACCGTTTTTTAGCTATTTGGCTTCCATTTCCTTTTTTAACAAAAGAAGATTTAGTTACGATTGGAAATAAACTTTTTTGTATCTTCATCCATAGATCCTTTACTCATATTTTAAAAATTGGAATACTTAATCCAATGCAAAATTATGCTTCGCGACTCTGTACTCATAATCCAATTTGTATTTTGGATGCAATTTCAATTAGTTTTTGGGTACAAATCGCGAGAATGTATATTCTTCCTCAATATGCTATTGAGAGGAAAAGGATTAAATCCTTTATAAGAACTAAAGTTTTCATCGGAATATAAAAAACTTAAGGACGCCTTAAGTATATCATTTCAAATTCAGTTATTAATAGAACGAATCACACTTTTACCACTAAACTATACCCGCTACATGTAGATTATGATACCAACGCTACCCTTTGTCAAGGGTAGCCATTCGAGAAGGAGGCTAATTCCCCCTTATTGAATCAAATGGAGAAGGTTCATGACAGTGAGCTGTTGGTACTTCGATCGCGGGCCTTTACTTTAGCTTTAGGGTTTAGATAGCCCCTCTGGGATGTAAAATATATCTCTTCTCACCATCCCCATAGTGTATGAGACAAATGTATGCATTTCGATTAGGTTCGTATTCTACGGTTACGACTACAATGATCATTATTTGTTTTGCGAGGACGTAAGTGTGCCAGACTGCTCTAAGGAATAGTTTGATTATTCCTACAATATACACTAGGAGATATAGGGAGCAGCACTGCCCCCATAAATCCCTTTCTTCCTTTTCTTTTTTGTTCAATTCTGAACAAAGAAATTGGGGAAGATGTTTTCTTTCTTCCCCCACTTATCATGAAGTCCGAGCCCTAGAGAAAGAGTGAGATGCATTTTAAAAATTCATCATAGACTTTCCCTATGGCTTGAGAGAAGCAAGAAACAAAGAGTCGTAACTTAAACGGAGAAGCGGACAGGACCCGACGGATTTACCTGATGTAAAGAAGATCCTAAATGTCTCTGGTTAGTCGATCCTCTCCATTTACCAATTTCTTCTCCTCTTTTCCACTCAATTCTAGTTTATTAGATTCTTGTTTAAAAGAATCAAAGAAGATGAATAGAACTAAGAACACATAAAAAAGAGCATAGAGGACCAAGACCATTACCAAATGTTCCTCCCAAGAATCATATTGGGTATCTGTTCCCTTCCTTTTCCCGCTAGGATCGGGAATCTTATATTTTCCATATCCATATACCATCGAACCTTTAGGGTTCCAGAATCCTCCTTTTTTCCTAATCTTCGGAAACAGAAAACCCATAGCCAGGAGGAGTTAGGTATGTAGGGTATGGTTTATTATTTTTGTTGGGCAGGCAGTAGAATAATTTTTATACTCTGCAGTATAAATTCGACTGCCCACTTTTTACAAGCAAATTGTTGCTAAAACTCCAACATAGTTTGTTCAAAATGCACCAACCAGAATCCCTTGAGAATATTCAAGTACCCCCCTTCCTTGGAAGGGGTACCTGTTAAAAATCGCTTCAACAAATCCGTCCAAAACTTTTTAAGAAAAATGGAAAAGTTTTGAACTCGAAGGTTTTTCTAAGAGATGCCTGTTAAAAATAGTTTCAATTTCTCACCAAAACAGACAAGAAGTATATCACTGAAAATTAATACCCAACCATATGGGTATATGAAGAGCGCGAATTCCTTTATACCCTACCCAATTAGAATTAGAAGAAATAAAACATAAATGGAGAAAGTTCTCATCATAAGATCAGCCAATAGAAGAAAAAAGTCCCTAATTCTGCAGAACGTTCTGAGCACGTGAAAAGTCAATAGCCTAAAGATAAAAAAAAAACAAAGTCTACCGTTTTTTTAACAGCAGCTCTTATTGCCCCTTTGGCCTTTTTTTTTTTGCCCATTGTTGTATCCGATTCAACAATTGATACATATTTGTTCTCCTCTTCTAAAAAATAGAACTTCTGGGCTTTGGTTTGGTGAGTCGTCCGAGATCATGTTTACATACCTATGAACTTACCCTCTTCAAGTATATCGGATACTAATAATAATTTTTTATTGTGTCAACTCTCTCTTCACGTATTTTATTATATGTATTTTTTTATATAAAAAAAGAAAAAAACCTCTACTTTGTGCAAGTGATAAGAGAGAATATGAAAGATTTTCTTATTTTTCTTGATTTTCTCAAGATTTTGAACTCTCAAGATTTTGAACCTCGCCATGAATAAACTTCTATATCTCGATATATACATATATAATCTCTACATATATCTCTATATATACATATATTATGTACATTATGCAGTAGACTCATAATGAGAAATCAAAGTGGCTAATTTTTGAATTGAATAAAAAGCCCTTTTAACTCAGTGGTAGAGTAATGCCATGGTAAGGCATAAGTCATCGGTTCAAATCCGATAAAGGGCTTTTTATTTGGTGGTAGAGTAATGCCATGGTAAGACGTAAGTCATCGGTTCGAATCCGATAAAGTACTTTTCTACTAAATTTATTATTTATTCACTTTTTTTTCTTTGTTTTTTAAAATTTCTCTATTTTTTCTTGAATTTTATGACTTAGTGTGGGATGCATGCATTTTTGGTCTGAACGCTAAACGAAGCACGGGGTGGAAATTACAAAAAAGAAATCAAATTGGACTCTTTTTCCTGTTAGATCAATCAAATCACTACCTGTACTGAACTAATCTAGAATCCCTTTTATTAATCTATTCTTATTCTATACCCTTTAAATGAATTTCCCTAAAAAGTAGGGAATGATCCGTGAATTAACCTAACCATCAACTAAAAAAAATCCTATGAAAGAAAGCATAACAGAAAAGTAGGAAAGACTCTTTGCTTTGGATCTAGTTATACTCTTCGAGTATATTGACAATTCCAAAAAACTGCTCATACTATCATTATAGTATAATGACGAGCGGTTGTATATGGCCCTATCGTCTAGTGAAGTGATGCCCCTATCGTCTAGTGGTTCAGGACATCTCTCTTTCAAGGAGGCAGCGGGGATTCGACTTCCCCTGGGGGTAGGGAGTATTATGAAAGGAGGTTAATCATAGATTCTAAAAAACCCTAGAATAAATTCTTCCTGGGTCGATGCCCGAGCGGTTAATGGGGACGGACTGTAAATTCGTTGACGATATGTCTACGCTGGTTCAAATCCAGCTCGGCCCAAAAATCTAGGGCTTCGTGAATATGAACTAAATCCATTTGTTTTTCTTCCATAAAATAAAATGTCTGATCCATAGAAATAAAGGATAAAGCGAAAGGGGGAAATTTCTTTCTAATCCATATCTCTCTCATTCCTTTTTTACAAACAAAAGAGTTTTTCTTATTGAAATGAAAGGTGGATTATCATCCATTTTTAGCGATAAAAAATCGCGACATACTAGTTATGTCACTCTCACTATACCCACATATGATATGTGGGTATGTAGTATATGATTCGTCTATTTCTTAGAGTACGACAGGCGAATCGAATCTTCTTATGGTTCTATTTAAGAATAGGTATGCCATACACCCCGCGGGGATTGTAGTTCAATTGGTCAGAGCACCGCCCTGTCAAGGCGGAAGCTGCGGGTTCGAGCCCCGTCAGTCCCGAACTAGGGTTCAATGAATGGAGAAATTCATCTTTCCTTTTTCCATGAAAAAGGGGGGGCAGGAGAGAAGATCAAATACCTATGGGGCACCCTTATTTCACTTTTTTTATTTCGCATTTCTCATTAAAGAGGGAGGGGAGGCCTATAGGAATTTTTTTTTTTCACTACTCCCGGTTGATAAGGAAAGACATACATATCATACTTGGATTAGTATAATTTAGGATATTACTCTATCCTTATGATGATACCATCCTCATCTTAACTTCCTATTCGACTCTTATGGAATAGAGTACCGGTATTTTACCGAAATCCATACATAAATCGTATTCGTTTTTTCTTAGACATAGACAGTGAATTTAATTGAATATAATTAGTACTTTACTTTTTGGATTAAACCAGGCCCCCTCCATTTTGTAGTTCCAACTTTGTTTGTGTATGTTCAATGACTAATTGGAAAGAATCTATCTCATTTTCATTCCATTTGCGGACTCCTTATTTTATGGATCTGTTCTCATCTTTAGACCCCAAAAGTGGATATTGATAGTAACTTAATAAAATAAAAGAAAAACCAAGCAAAGCAAACGCCCTTTTTCCTAAATTAATTAAAATATTCGATTTTTTTTTATTTAAGCCCTCTTTTCTCCATCTCACTTCTACTTCTACTGCTTATTTGGATGTCTATGTGACCCATAGAAAGTCGGTCATATAATACATACATACATAATTGTATGTATAACTATAAGAAAAAGGAAGGGAAATTGGATAAGATAAGAAAGATCGTGGGTTATAGATATAGAAAAGAAAAAGTGGATCTTCCTATGTTATACTATTCCACTCTCAACCATGAATTGATTTGATAGATCCGATATTCATAATATTGAATTGATTCAGTATTATCAGAATGCAAGTCCTCCCCTTGAATTTACAGGATACCCCTTTTTCCTCTCCATGGGATTACATCCCGAGTTATTGTGAAAAAAATAAAGAGGTTATGGAAGTCAATATTCTCGCATTTATTGCTACTGCACTGTTTATTCTAGTTCCTACTGCCTTTTTACTTATTATTTATGTAAAAACAGTCAGCCAAAATGATTAATTGGAATTCCAATTAATCATTGAAGAAATGAAAAAGGGATTAAATAAAATAAAAATCCAAGTCTTAAATGAAAGGATCTGGTTGGAATCATAAAGTGTGGTAGAAAGAACTACATATAGTTTTTTCTACGACACTTTAGAGTCTTTCTATTATATTATCTTGAATCTACATAGAATAGATTAGTAGATTGAAATAGTAGTCTAATTCAATTTCTTTTTTCACTGCATCCACTTAATTTCAATCAAGTCAAAATAAAAAAATCGAAGACAATTCTTCACGAAAGAATCCATGGAGGGAGAGAAAAATAATATGAGAATAGACTATAGTAAAAAGTAAAAGAAAAAAGTAAAAGGAAAAAACCAGCGAATCTTTCATGCTTAAACATGCGGCGAGATGCTTCAAAAGAGCATAAAAATTATTCTAAGAATAAGAAAAGAATATAAAACAAATGGAAAGTGTGCGATATGTTGTGAATAGCTCCGTGGAAGAAAGTCTAATTTTCTTATGTATAGAACTTTTTTAACCATTCGTCACTTCTAGTAGAAATTTTGAATTGCTGTAATCGCTCTTTCTATTTCTATATAGTAGAATAGAACGACTCTTTCTTACAAGAGTTTCTTACAGGTACAGGAGTGAAACAAAACTAAAGAAAGAGAGAAAGAATAAAGTTTGGCAAAATGATTAATGCAAAACGATCAATTAAAGAAAAAAGTTGATACAACAATTCGACTACTCAATCAATTAGTAGTATCCCTAGAGTCCACTCCTCCCCCATACTACTAGTGAAAGAGAAAATGTAAAGACTACCATTAAAGCAGCCCAAGCGAGACTTACTATATCCATGTAAATTATGTCTCCTATTTCTATGAAGGAATTATTCTACTATTGATCAATAATCATAGTGGAATCAAGGGTACAGAGTCAAAAAGGGATTCTGCCCTAACGCTATGGATGAATCAGTTCAAGGAATTTACTCCTAACAAATTCTTATAGGATTTCTGGTAGAATTGGAGAGCATTAAGTATAAATACGATACATAGCCCTTTTCCTTAAAAAAGAGTACGGGGATGATGTCCTGAATAGAAGACGCGGGAATAGGAAGATTTTTTCTTCCTTTTGTTACCCTTTTTTTATAAGCAAAGGACGTCAGAATATACCATAAAATTAGGATAGATAAATATTTATTGGATACCTACCTTGCCTATGTTTATTTTTAACCTAAACCCTACAGCCCTTCTATCATTCTATGAAAGAATGAGGAGACTTTATCCACAACTCCGAAATTGATTTTTGATCAGCCTATTCAATCTGATTCTCGACAGAATCAGTAGCCCTTACTTTAGTGTATGTAGGTAGCATAAGATGTATGATAAATAAAATGTATGATAATTAGGAAGTCTTGATATTCCTTCGTGGAGTCCCTTCTTCAATCTTAGATTGAAAAAAAAAAGAATGCCCCTTAGGGGCCCTTTGGATATCAAGATTTCTGACATCTTAGCCTTGTAATTTTTAATTCTCGAATCGAATCAATTAAGAATCAATTAAAATTAATAAAAGAATAAGGAAACGCAACCTCATCCTTATTGGTAGCCGTTTGGGCCACTACCGACAAAACAAACCCTAGTTTGAGGATAGAACTATGGATTCTCAAAATCCAGTATCGCCAGGCCTAGTTACTCTCTTGCCCCAACTTATGCAGGGTACGAATTTGTTGAGTTCGATCAGTACTATAAGCCTAAGTATTTTATTGATCAGGCGGCACCCAGATTTGAACTGGGGATAAAGGATTTGCAGTCCCCTGCCTTACCGCTTGGCCATGCCGCCAAAAAATCCGATCTAAAATAGAGAAAAGAGCAAGTATTCATCCAGGTTTTCTTACTAAAACCTCCTTTCTTTTATCTTGAATCTAATTCTACTTACTTTTTTCCAATCTTTTTCAAAAAATCTATTCCTGCTTTTTTTGAATCCAGTTTCGATTATTCTCCTCGATGGATTCTATCTTAAAACAAACATTGCTAACACTAGAAAACTTCCCTTTTCTTTCTATTGAGATGAAAAAAGAGAAAAAGTGGATTTCCAGTCACAGGCTGCAAAATTCAGAACAAATTGGAACCATTAACTAGAATTCTATTTTTTTTTTGAATTTTGAATTGCAGTAGTGAACGACTCTTAAATCGGTATTCTCTCCCCCCTTCCTTTTAATGGCATAATAAAATAGAATGGATTTATGCCTAATCCGTGTATAGGTAAACTACAGGTCCGAACAGCATTATTATCCATAACAGCATTATTATCCATGGATCCCCCTTATGTACATATCTCTATGGGGAATCGTGCTTTAATTTTTCATTGCATTAAATATCTTGAATAAAAAAAAGAAATTTGGTCTGATATAGAGTATGACCTGACCATCTTGGCCCACCCAAGTGAAATTACGATAAAAGCAGGGATATGTGGAGAGGTGGATAACTAGATTGGCATGTACTTAAAAAAAGGACTTACTTTATTTTAGGATTCTACAATGAAATCCTATATTTTCTAGCAATTCTACTACTACGAAACAAAAAAGAACCCTCAAATTCTTATTCTTTTTTGAAATTAAACTAAGCGTGCTATTCTAAATCGAACTAAAGTCAAATTTTCTAGTGCTTATAAATTATTATATTATGGCTTTATCCCATTCATAGAAAGGAGATAAAATGAGAAATCTTTGCCATCCAATCTGATTAGTATCATAAAGTGTAAGTGGCAGAATTTTTTTCTAGGAATGTTTTATCAATTCATTTTCATTCGATTTGTACCCCTGGCAAATTCGAACTTTCGTCGAAATTGTCTCTATTCATATGTATGAAATACATATATGAAATATGTATGTGGAGTTCCCTAGAATTTCATGTGATTCAGTAAACAGAATATGGATTCCATAATTGCTAGATCGATCCATAGGGATTGATGAAGAGTGAGCTGATAATGGAATTTTTCTTCGATAAACAGGAAACTTAAGATTAAGATGCTCCGGAATGGAAATGAGGGAATGTCCACAATACCCGGATTTAGTCAGATCCAATTCGAGGGATTTTGTAGGTTCATTAATCAAGGCTTGGCAGAAGAACTTGAGAAGTTTCCAACAATTAAAGATCCAGATCACGAAATTGCATTTCAATTATTTGCGAAAGGATATCAATTGCTAGAACCCTCGATAAAAGAAAGGGATGCTGTGTATGAATCACTCACCTATTCTTCCGAATTATATGTATCTGCGAGATTAATTTTTGGTTTCGATGTGCAAAAGCAAACCATTTCTATTGGAAACATTCCTATAATGAATTCCTTAGGAACCTTTATAATAAATGGAATATACCGAATTGTGATCAATCAAATATTGCTAAGTCCTGGTATTTACTACCGCTCGGAATTAGACCATAAGGGAATTTCTATCTACACTGGGACTATAATATCAGATTGGGGAGGAAGATCGGAATTAGCAATTGATAAAAAAGAAAGGATATGGGCTCGCGTGAGTAGAAAACAAAAGATATCTATTCTAGTTCTATCATCAGCTATGGGTTCGAATCTAAAAGAAATTCTAGATAATGTTTCCTACCCTGAAATTTTCTTATCTTTCCCGAATGCTAAGGAGAAGAAGAGGATTGAGTCAAAAGAAAAAGCTATTTTGGAGTTTTATCAACAATTTGCTTGTGTAGGTGGGGACCTGGTATTTTCGGAGTCCTTATGTGAGGAATTACAAAAGAAATTTTTTCAACAAAAATGTGAATTAGGAAGGATTGGTCGACGAAATATGAATCGGAGACTGAATCTTGATATACCTCAGAACAATACATTCTTGTTACCACGAGATGTATTGGCCGCTACGGATCATTTGATTGGAATGAAATTTGGAACGGGTATACTTGACGATGACGATATGAATCACTTGAAAAATAAACGTATTCGTTCGGTTGCGGATCTGTTACAAGATCAATTCGGACTGGCTCTTGGTCGTTTACAACATGCGGTTCAAAAAACTATCCGTAGAGTATTCATACGTCAATCGAAACCGACTCCACAAACTTTGGTAACTCCAACTTCAACTTCGATTTTATTAATAACTACTTATGAGACCTTTTTTGGCACATACCCCTTATCTCAAGTTTTTGATCAAACCAATCCATTGACACAAACTGTTCATGGGCGAAAAGTGAGTTGTTTGGGTCCTGGAGGATTGACGGGGAGAACTGCAAGTTTTCGGAGCCGAGATATTCATCCGAGTCACTATGGGCGTATTTGTCCAATTGACACGTCCGAAGGAATCAATGTTGGACTTACTGGATCCTTAGCTATTCATGCGAGAATTGACCACTGGTGGGGGTCCATAGAGAGTCCCTTTTATGAAATATCTGAGAAAGCAAAAGAAAAAAAAGAGAGACAGGTGGTTTATTTATCACCAAATAGAGATGAATATTATATGATAGCAGCAGGAAATTCTTTGTCCTTGAATCAGGGTATTCAGGAAGAACAGGTTGTTCCAGCTAGATACCGTCAAGAATTCCTGACTATTGCATGGGAACAGATTCATGTTAGAAGTATTTTTCCTTTCCAATATTTTTCTATTGGAGGTTCTCTCATTCCTTTTATTGAGCATAATGATGCGAATCGGGCTTTAATGAGTTCTAATATGCAGCGCCAAGCAGTTCCGCTTTCTCGGTCCGAGAAGTGCATTGTTGGAACTGGATTGGAACGCCAAACAGCTCTAGATTCGAGGGTTTCCGTTATAGCCGAACGCGAGGGAAAGATCATTTCTACTGATAGTCACAAGATCCTTTTATCAAGTAGTGGGAAGACTATAAGTATTCCTTTAGTTACCCATCGGCGCTCTAACAAAAATACTTGTATGCACCAAAAACCTCGGGTTCTGCGGGGTAAATCCATTAAAAAAGGACAAATTTTAGCGGAGGGAGCTGCTACAGTTGGTGGGGAACTTGCTTTAGGAAAAAACGTATTAGTAGCTTATATGCCATGGGAAGGTTACAATTTTGAAGACGCAGTACTAATTAGCGAACGTTTGGTATATGAGGATATTTATACTTCTTTTCACATCCGAAAATATGAAATTCAGACGGATACGACAAGCCAAGGCTCCGCTGAAAAAATTACTAAAGAAATACCACATCTAGAAGAACATTTACTCCGCAATTTGGACAGAAATGGAGTTGTTAGGTTGGGATCCTGGGTAGAAACTGGCGATATTTTAGTAGGTAAATTAACGCCTCAGATAGCGAGCGAATCGTCGTATATCGCGGAAGCTGGGTTATTACGGGCCATATTTGGCCTTGAGGTATCCACTTCAAAAGAAACTTCTCTCAAACTACCTATAGGTGGAAGAGGGCGCGTTATCGATGTGAAATGGATCCAGAGGGACCCCCTAGACATAATGGTTCGTGTATATATTTTACAGAAACGCGAAATCAAAGTTGGGGATAAAGTAGCCGGAAGACACGGGAATAAGGGGATCATTTCCAAAATTTTGCCCAGGCAAGATATGCCCTATTTGCAAGATGGAACACCTGTTGATATGGTCTTCAATCCCTTAGGAGTACCCTCACGAATGAATGTGGGACAAATATTTGAAAGCTCGCTCGGATTAGCCGGGGATCTGCTAAAGAAACATTATAGAATAGCACCCTTTGATGAGAGATATGAGCAAGAGGCTTCAAGAAAACTTGTGTTTTCAGAATTATATGAAGCCAGTAAACAAACAAAAAATCCATGGGTATTTGAACCCGAGTACCCGGGAAAAAGCAGAATATTTGATGGAAGAACAGGAGACCCCTTCGAACAACCTGTTCTAATAGGGAAGTCCTATATCTTAAAATTAATTCATCAAGTTGATGAGAAAATCCATGGACGTTCTACTGGGCCCTACTCACTTGTTACACAACAACCCGTTAGAGGAAGAGCCAAGCAAGGGGGACAACGAGTAGGAGAAATGGAAGTTTGGGCTTTAGAAGGATTTGGTGTTGCTCATATTTTACAAGAGATACTTACTTATAAATCTGATCATCTTATAGCTCGCCAAGAAATACTTAATGCTACGATCTGGGGAAAAAGAGTACCTAATCACGAGTATCCTCCAGAATCTTTTCGAGTGCTCGTTCGAGAACTACGATCTTTGGCTCTAGAACTGAATCATTTCCTTGTATCTGAGAAGAACTTCCAGGTTAATAGGGAGGAAGTTTGATCGGAATAAATATAAATTCTTTTCTTATTTATGATTGACCAATATAAACATCAACAACTTCAAATTGGACTCGTTTCCCCTCAACAAATAAAGGCTTGGGCTAACAAAAACCTACCTAATGGGGAAGTCGTTGGCGAAGTCACAAGGCCCTCTACTTTTCATTATAAAACCGATAAACCAGAAAAAGATGGATTGTTTTGCGAAAGAATCTTTGGACCCATAAAAAGCGGAATTTGTGCTTGTGGAAATTCTCGAGCGAGCGGAGCTGAAAACGAAGAGGAAAGATTTTGCCAAAAATGCGGGGTAGAATTTGTTGATTCTCGGATACGAAGATATCAAATGGGATACATCAAACTCGCATGTCCCGCGACTCATGTGTGGTATTTGAAAGGTCTTCCTAGTTATATCGCGAACCTTTTAGATAAACCCCTTAAGAAATTGGAGGGCCTAGTATACGGCGATTTCTCTTTTGCTAGGCCCAGCGCTAAAAAACCTACTTTCTTACGATTACGAGGTTTATTCGAAGATGAAATTGCATCCTGTAACCACAGCATTTCTCCCTTTTTTTCTACCCCAGGCTTTGCAACATTTCGAAATCGGGAAATTGCGACAGGAGCAGGTGCTATTAGAGAACAATTAGCAGATTTGGATTTGCGAATTATTATAGAGAATTCCTTGGTCGAATGGAAGGAATTAGAAGACGAGGGGTATAGTGGAGATGAATGGGAAGATAGAAAAAGACGAATAAGAAAAGTTTTTTTGATTAGACGCATGCAATTGGCGAAACATTTTATTCAAACAAATGTAGAACCAGAATGGATGGTTTTGTGCTTATTACCAGTTCTTCCTCCCGAATTGAGACCCATTGTTTATAGGTCTGGGGATAAAGTAGTGACTTCGGATATTAATGAACTTTATAAGAGAGTTATTCGTCGGAACAACAACCTTGCCTATCTATTAAAAAGAAGTGAATTAGCGCCAGCAGATTTAGTAATGTGCCAGGAAAAATTGGTACAAGAAGCCGTGGATACACTTCTTGATAGTGGGTCCCGCGGGCAACCAACGAGGGATGGTCACAATAAAGTATACAAATCACTTTCAGATGTAATTGAAGGTAAAGAGGGAAGGTTTCGCGAGACTCTGCTTGGAAAACGGGTCGATTACTCGGGGCGTTCTGTCATTGTTGTGGGTCCTTCGCTTTCATTACATCAATGTGGATTACCTCTAGAGATAGCAATAAAGCTTTTTCAGCTATTTGTAATTCGCGATTTAATCACGAAACGCGCTACTTCTAATGTCAGGATTGCTAAAAGGAAAATTTGGGAAAAGGAACCCATTGTATGGGAAATACTTCAAGAAGTTATGCGGGGACATCCTGTACTGTTGAATAGAGCACCTACCCTGCATAGATTAGGCATACAGGCCTTCCAACCTACTTTAGTGGAGGGGCGTACTATTTGTTTACACCCATTAGTGTGTAAGGGTTTCAATGCGGACTTTGATGGGGATCAAATGGCTGTTCATCTACCTTTATCCTTGGAAGCTCAGGCGGAAGCCCGTTTACTTATGTTTTCTCATATGAATCTCCTATCTCCCGCTATTGGGGATCCTATTTGCGTACCGACCCAAGACATGCTTATCGGACTTTATGTATTAACGATTGGAAACCGTCGGGGTATTTGTGCAAATAGATATAATAGTTGCGCAAACTATCCAAATCAAAAAGTAAATTACAATAATAATAATTATAAGTATACAAAAGATAAAGAACCCCATTTTTCTAATTCCTATGATGCACTGGGAGCTTATAGACAGAAACGAATCAGTTTAGACAGTCCCTTGTGGCTCCGATGGAAACTAGATCAACGCGTCATTGGGTCAAGAGAAGTTCCGATTGAAGTTCAATATGAATCTTTGGGGACTTATCATGAGATTTATGCCCACTATCTAATAGTGGGAAATAGAAAAAAAGAAATCCGTTCTATATACATTCGAAGCACTCTTGGTCATATTTCTTTTTATAGAGAAATAGAGGAAGCCATACAAGGATTTAGTCAGGCCTATTCATACACTATCTAAACAAGGAAGTTAGATTCGGCGATGCCCCTCCCTTTCGGGGGGCATTCCGATTTCGCTAGTATCATCATTTTTGCCGCGCGAATCCAGATTGAGATTAAGGAAAGGAAGTTAATTAAATTTTCGAATCACTGACTCAGGCCCATTGTCGAATCCTACTCAGCAATTGTCGAATCCTACTCAGCCGAAAAAGGGGGTACTTATGTATGGCGGAACGGGCCAATCTGGTCTTTCATAATAAAGAGATAGACGGAACTGCTATGAAACGACTTATTAGCAGATTAATAGATCATTTCGGAATGGGATATACATCCCATATACTGGATCAAATAAAGACTCTGGGCTTTCATCAAGCCACTACTACATCGATTTCATTAGGAATCGAGGATCTTTTAACAATACCATCTAAGGGATGGTTAGTGCAAGACGCGGAACAACAGAGTTTTCTTTTGGAGAAACACTATTATTATGGGGCTGTACACGCGGTAGAAAAATTACGCCAATCCGTTGAGATATGGTATGCTACAAGTGAATATTTGAAACAAGAAATGAATTCGAATTTTCGGATAACGGATCCTTCTAATCCAGTCTATCTAATGTCTTTTTCAGGAGCCAGAGGAAATGCATCTCAGGTACACCAATTAGTAGGTATGAGAGGATTAATGGCGGATCCTCAAGGACAAATGATTGATTTACCTATTCAAAGCAATTTACGCGAGGGACTTTCTTTGACAGAATATATAATTTCCTGCTACGGAGCCCGCAAAGGGGTTGTAGATACTGCTGTACGAACAGCGGATGCTGGATATCTTACACGTAGACTTGTTGAAGTAGTTCAACATATTATTGTGCGTAGAAGAGATTGTGGTACTATCCAAGGTATTTCTTTGAGTCCTCAAAATGGGATGACGGAAAAACTTTTTGTCCAAACACTAATTGGTCGTGTATTAGCAGACGATATATATATTGGTTCACGATGCATTGCCGCTCGAAATCAAGATATTGGAATTGGATTAGTCAATCGATTCATAACTGCCTTTCGAGCACAACCATTTCGAGCACAACCAATATATATTAGAACCCCCTTTACTTGCCGGAGCACATCTTGGATCTGTCAATTATGTTATGGTCGGAGTCCCACTCATGGCGATCTGGTCGAATTGGGGGAAGCCGTAGGTATTATTGCAGGTCAATCAATTGGGGAGCCAGGGACTCAACTAACATTAAGAACTTTTCATACTGGCGGAGTATTCACAGGGGGTACTGCCGACCTTGTACGATCCCCTTCGAATGGAAAAATCCAATTCAATGAAGATTTGGTTCACCCCACACGTACCCGTCATGGGCAGCCTGCTTTTCTATGTTATATAGACTTGCATGTAACTATTCAGAGTCAGGATATTCTATATAGTGTGAATATTCCCTCAAAAAGCTTGATTCTAGTGCAAAATGATCAGTATGTAGAATCCGAACAAGTAATTGCGGAGATTCGTGCCGGAACGTCCACTTTGCATTTTAAAGAAAAAGTACAAAAGCATATTTATTCCGAATCAGACGGGGAAATGCACTGGAGTACTGATGTTTACCATGCGCCCGAATATCAATATGGTAATCTTCGTCGATTACCAAAAACAAGCCATTTATGGATATTGTCAGTAAGTATGTGCAGATCCAGTATAGCGTCTTTTTCGCTCCACAAGGATCAAGATCAAATGAATACTTATTCTTTTTCTGTTGACGGAAGATATCTCTTTGACCTCTCAATGGCTAATGATCAAGTAAGACATAGACTGTTGGATACTTTTGGTAAAAAAGATAGGGAAATTCTTGATTATTCAACGCCGGATCGAATCATGTCCAATGGCCATTGGAATTTTGTCTATCCTTCTATTCTTCAAGATAATTCGGATTTGTTGGCGAAAAAGCGAAGAAATGGGTTCGTCATTCCATTACAATATCATCAAGAACAAGAGAAAGAACTAATATCCTGTTTGGGGATTTCGATTGAAATACCCTTTATGGGTGTTTTACGTAGAAATACTATTTTTGCTTATTTTGACGATCCACGATACAGAAAAGATAAAAAGGGTTCAGGAATTGTTAAATTTAGATATAGGACCCTAGAGGACGAATATAGGACTCGAGAGGAAGACTCAGAGGACGAATATGGGAGCCCAGAGAACGAATATAGGACCCGAGAGGAAGAATATGAAACCCTAGAAGACGAATATAGGACTCGAGAGGACGAATATGAAACCCTAGAAGATGAATATGGGATCCTAGAGGACGAATATGAAGCCCTAGAAGACGAATATGGGATCCTAGAGGATGAATATAGGACTGGAGAGAAAGACTCAGAAGACGAATATGGGAGCCCAGAGAACGAATATAGAACCCGAGAGGACGAATATGGAACTCTAGAGGAAGACTCAGAGGACGAATATGGGAGCCCGGAGGAAAGCTCAGAGGACGAATATGGGACTTTAGAGGAAGACTCAGAAGAAGACTCAGAGGACGAATACGGGAGCCCAGAGGAAGATTCCATCTTAAAAAAAGAGGGTTTGATTGAGCATCGAGGAACAAAAGAATTTAGTCTAAAATACCAAAAAGAACTAGATCGGTTTTTTTTCATTCTTCAAGAACTGCATATCTTGCCGAGATCCTCATCCCTAAAGGTACTTGATAATAGTATCATTGGAGTGGATACACAACTCACAAAAAATACAAGAAGTCGACTAGGTGGATTGGTCCGAGTGAAGAGAAAAAAAAGCCATACGGAACTCAAAATCTTTTCCGGAGATATGCATTTTCCTGAAGAGGCGGATAAGATATTAGGTGGTAGTTTGATACCACCAGAAAGAGAAAAGAAAGATTCTAAGGAATCAAAAAAAAGGAAAAATTGGGTCTATGTTCAACGGAAAAAAATTCTCAAGAGCAAGGAAAAGTATTTTGTTTCGGTTCGACCTGCAGTCGCATATGAAATGGACGAAGGGAGAAATTTAGCAACACTTTTCCCGCAAGATCTCTTGCAAGAAGAGGATAATTTCCAACTTCGACTTGTCAATTTTATTTCTCATGAAAATAGCAAGTTAACTCAAAGAATTTATCATACGAATAGTCAATTTGTTCGAACTTGCTTAGTAGTGAATTGGGAACAAGAAGAAAAAGAGGAGGCTCGTGCTTCCCTTGTTGAGGTAAGAGCAAATGATCTGATTCGCGATTTCCTAAGAATTGAGTTAGTCAAGTCCACTATTTCGTATACACGAAGAAGGTATGATAGGACAAGTGCAGGACCGATTCCCAATAATAGGTTAGATCGCACCAATTCCTTTTATTCCAAGGCGAAGATTCAATCACTTAGCCAACATCAAGAAGCTATTGGCACCTTGTTGAATCGAAATAAAGAATACCAATCTTTGATGATTTTGTCGGCATCCAACTGTTCTCGAATTGGTTTATTCAAGAATTCGAAATATCCCAATGCGGTAAAAGAATCGAATCCTAGAATTCCTATTCGAGATATTTTTGGGCCCTTAGCCGCTATTGTACCTAGTATATCGAATTTTTCTTCATCTTACTATTTACTAACGCATAATCAGATCCTGTTAAAAAAATATTTGTTCCTTGACAATTTGAAACAAACCCTCCAAGTACTTCAAGGGCTTAAATACTCTTTAATAGATGAAAATCAAAGGATTTCGAATTTCGATAGTAACATCATGTTGGATCCATTCCATTTGAATTGGCACTTTCTCCATCATGATTCTTGGGAGGAGACATCGGCAATAATTCACCTTGGACAATTTATTTGCGAAAATGTATGTCTATTTAAATCGCACATAAAAAAATCTGGTCAAATTTTCATTGTTAATATTGATTCCTTTGTTATAAGAGCAGCTAAGCCTTATTTGGCCACTACAGGAGCAACTGTTCATGGTCATTATGGAGAAATCCTTTACAAAGGAGATAGGTTAGTTACGTTTATATATGAAAAATCGAGATCTAGTGACATAACGCAAGGTCTTCCAAAAGTAGAACAAATCTTTGAAGCGCGTTCAATTGATTCACTATCGCCGAATCTCGAAAGGAGAATTGAGGATTGGAATGAGCGTATACCAAGAATTCTTGGGGTCCCCTGGGGATTCTTGATTGGAGCTGAGCTAACCATAGCCCAAAGTCGTATCTCTTTGGTTAATAAGATCCAAAAGGTTTATCGATCCCAAGGGGTACAGATCCATAATAGACATATAGAGATTATTATACGCCAAGTAACATCAAAAGTGCGGGTTTCCGAAGATGGAATGTCTAATGTTTTTTCACCTGGGGAATTAATCGGACTATTACGAGCAGAACGAGCAGGACGAGCTTTGGATGAATCGGTCTATTATCGGGCAATCTTATTGGGAATAACAAGGGCTTCCCTGAATACCCAAAGTTTCATATCTGAAGCAAGTTTTCAAGAAACTGCTCGAGTTTTAGCAAAAGCTGCCCTACGAGGTCGTATTGATTGGTTGAAAGGCCTGAAAGAAAACGTAGTTCTGGGGGGGATTATACCTGTTGGTACCGGATTCCAAAAATTTGTGCATCATTCCCCACAAGACAAGAACCTTTATTTCGAAATTCAAAAAAAAAATCTATTCGCGTCGGAAATGAGAGATATTTTGTTTCTCCATACAGAATTAGTTTCTTCTGATTCTGATGTAACAAACAATTTCTATGAGACATCAGAACCCCCATTTATACGATTTAAGGATACATAAAGCAGATTTTTTTATTTAAACTAGACTTTTGACCTTAGAACACTAACAGGTCAGATTTTAGATTTTTATTTTAATAAGTAAAAGAAGTCAGTTAATTCATTAAGGTTACGTTTATACCATGTATCAATAGCCAATTCTCAGTGGAAGGTTACATCGGAACAATTATTATTTATTTCAAGCTATTTCGGCTCTTTCTTAATTTTCAAAAAAAAAAAAGAAATAAATTCCGTAATGGAATGGTAGGATGAAAAAAAAAAGAAAAAATCAAAAGGAAGTGTGGAAAAAATGACAAGAAGATATTGGAACATCAATTTGAAAGAGATGATAGAAGCGGGAGTTCATTTTGGTCATGGTATTAAGAAATGGAATCCTAAAATGGCCCCTTACATCTCGGCAAAGCGTAAAGGTACTCATATTACAAATCTCGCTAGAACGGCTCGTTTTTTATCAGAAGCTTGTGATTTAGTTTTTGATGCAGCAAGTCAGGGAAAAAGCTTTTTAATTGTTGGTACCAAAAAAAGAGCAGCGGATTTAGTAGCATCAGCTGCAATAAGGGCTCGTTGTCATTATGTTAATAAAAAGTGGTTCAGTGGTATGTTAACGAATTGGTCGATTACGAAAACTAGACTTTCTCAATTTAGAGACTTAAGAGCAGAAGAAAAGATGGGAAAATTCCACCATCTCCCAAAAAGAGATGTGGCAATCTTGAAGAGAAAATTATCTACCTTGCAAAGATATCTCGGCGGGATCAAATATATGACGAGGTTGCCGGACATTGTGATCGTCCTTGATCAGCAAAAAGAGTATATAGCTCTTCAGGAATGTGCCATTTTGGGGATTCCTACTATTTCTTTAGTCGATACAAATTGTGACCCAGATCTCGCAAATATATCGATTCCAGCCAACGATGACACTATGACTTCAATTCGATTGATTCTTAACAAATTAGTATTTGCAATTTGTGAGGGCCGTTCTCTCTATATAAGAAATCGTTGATTAAGAAGAATAGTTCATTCTTGGGTAACTGCGTAGATTTATGGGATCACTTACTATTCTTTTTTGTTTTGCATAGATAAAAGAAGGGGAATATTGATATATATTAGAGGGTATTGATATATATTATCATCTGATGTGATTTCTTGGTATCCTAAATATAAGATTAATACTTCAAGTTGCTGAGTTGAGAAAGAGATGGTTGAATCAAAAGAATTCCTTTTTTGAAGTTCAATTTTTATCAGAGGACAATATGAATATTATACCATGTTCCGTTAAAACACTCAAGGGGTTTTATGATATATCGGGTGTAGAAGTAGGCCAACACTTCTATTGGCAAATAGGAGGTTTCCAAATTCATGCCCAAGTACTCATCACTTCTTGGGTCGTAATTACTATCTTGCTAGGTTCAGTTATCATAGCTGTTCGGAATCCACAAACCATCCCGACCGACGGTCAGAATTTCTTCGAATATGTGCTTGAGTTTATTCGAGACTTGAGCAAAACTCAGATTGGAGAAGAATATGGTCCCTGGGTTCCCTTTATTGGAACTATGTTCCTTTTTATTTTTGTTTCGAATTGGTCGGGTGCTCTTTTACCTTGGAAAATTATACAGTTACCCCATGGGGAATTAGCAGCACCCACGAATGATATAAATACTACTGTTGCTTTAGCTTTACTCACATCAGCGGCATATTTTTATGCGGGTCTTAGCAAAAAAGGATTGAGTTATTTCGAGAAATATATTAAACCAACTCCAATTCTTTTACCAATTAACATCCTAGAAGATTTCACAAAACCATTATCGCTTAGTTTTCGACTTTTCGGGAATATATTGGCGGATGAATTAGTCGTTGTTGTTCTTGTTTCTTTAGTCCCCTTAGTAGTCCCTATACCGGTCATGTTTCTTGGATTATTTACAAGCGGTATTCAAGCTCTTATTTTTGCAACGTTAGCCGCAGCCTATATAGGTGAATCCATGGAAGGTCATCATTGAATTGACTAGTTTTCAAAATAGTCTTTTTTTTTAGCTTAGCTCAATTCATGCATGGTTCCAGATAATCCGCTTGGTTGGAAAACTAAATAGTTAGAAATGCGTATGAATATACAACCTAGAGTTGTAGGAGAGAGAATAGACTATATTACGGAATTGTCAAAGTATATATGCATTAAGGGGGGCGGAGTCAGGCTAGATCTATATCCTTAATGTCTATAAGTCCAGTCATCTTTTGTGCGGGTTTTTAAGGAATGATTTTAGAATCCGATTCATCAATAGAAAATGAGAAAATACGCAAAATAGAAGAAACAAATGTATATGGGATATTATATATTCCTAAGTTAGATTCATTATCTAATCCGATATATCGAATTCCCTCTATATGGAATTGGATTCCATATCCAGTTCTATGCAGCATATTGTTATCAATTGTATATCTTGATTTAATTCCTATTGGATTTGGATTAGGTCGATTTCAATAGGGGTTCTTCCTCTATTTCGTCTTTTATTATGGATTAGATGATAGGGGAAAAAATAGGAACTCAAGGATATCGAAGAGTAAAGAAAGAAGAATGGAATGAAAGAGTGGTTGGTTGGAAAGAAAGAGAAATAGAATAATGAGAATCATATGGATTTACACAAACCTCTAATGATTAGAAACTAAAAATGAGATCTCGAAGTAGTTCGGACAATTCAGATTATCATTTCAATTTGTACTTTTTAGTTACTTCTCCCCAATAGAGCTTAGAAGTAAGAATTTCTTGGTTGATTGTATCCTTAACCATTTCTTTTTTTTTTGACACGAGGAACTCACCATGAATCCACTAATTGCTGCTGCTTCCGTTATTGCTGCTGGATTGGCCGTAGGGCTTGCTTCTATTGGGCCTGGAGTTGGTCAAGGTACTGCTGCAGGACAAGCTGTAGAAGGTATTGCGAGACAGCCAGAAGCAGAAGGTAAAATACGAGGTACTTTATTGCTTAGTCTAGCTTTTATGGAAGCTTTAACAATTTATGGACTAGTTGTGGCACTAGCGCTTTTATTTGCGAACCCTTTTGTTTAATCCTAAAAAAGAAAATGAGTCCTTTAGATTAGATACTTTTTTCTTTTTTTAGTAAATTGGTATTTGCTTCTGCAATTCCAATTATATCAATACTTTACTCCTATTTATTACTCCTGGAATTACCTATTTATCGGGACAGACAATACCCCACCCCAGGAAGGGCTGATTTGAGGATGATCAATTTAGAGGATATGCTCGCCTTCTTCCTTCCCGTCCTTAGTTTAGGACAGTGGAAAGTCTTTTTCCTTTTATTTTAGGAATTTTTGGAACATTTCAACAAAGGAGTCTTTCACAGGTCAAACGAGACCTAAGACTTAATCTAAAAGAAATTATTAGATTGAATCTATTTGCATTAAAAAAAATTACATTAAAAAAACCGATCAAAAAAGGGCGAGCGAAGTAAGTGATCGAAAAACTTTGCTCTTTGTTCGTCCTATCTATAAGAGGAGAGCATATGAAAAATGTAACCCATTCTTTCGTTTTTTTAGCTCACTGGCCATCCGCTGGGAGTTTCGGGCTTAATACCGATATTTTAGCAACAAATCTAATAAATCTAACTGTAGTGGTTGGTGTATTGATTTTTTTTGGAAAGGGAGTGTGTGCGAGTTGTCTATTTCAAGAATAGATTGGATCTATCCGGCTGCACTTTAAAATATTTTTTAGTATTTTTTGGATAAATAAGAAAAAGGTGCACGATCTCGACGAATTACTTCTGAATAAATTCAGAAATCATATGGAAGAACCATAGCATTTCGCGACTCATTGGTAAATCAACTTTGATTCTCTATAGACCAATAATGTGAGACCATTAACACGGTTAAAGCTAAACTGCTTGAAGTCCAGGCAAAAAGGGGTACTCTTTCTACAACTATATTAGTATTAGTACCGAAATGCTTTAAACGGGAAATAGCTAATGTAGAATTTATCTGATATAAAACACTCATATCGATAAAATGGTTTGAACTATTTACTAGAAGGGCACCCTGCCCTTTTTTATCCAATGCCGAATCGACGACCTATGTATAAAATAAAAAAAAGAGAAATTTTTTGGATTTGAAGAAAAAAAAAAGAATTCTATCAATTTTCATTTTCCATTTATTTAGTTAGTTTTTCTTAATGAAATTGAAATTATTAACTAAAGGGCAAATACAAATAAAGAAACAACTTTGCTGACCATGATAGATTTTTATCTAGGCGGAAGAGTCCTCTTAATATTTATCTAGTCTTATATTCTTAATATGGGTTTCGGTATATTGAAATATAAACAGAAAAGAGAAGATAGAGGATAGGCTCATTACATAAAAAAAAAGATATGGAAATAGCCATAGCAAAAAAAGAAAAAAAAGGAGCGTGAGAGCCAAATGAATCGAAAGATTCATGTTTGGTTCGGGAAGAGATCATAAAAATTGTAAACTTAATAGCAAGATAATCTACTTTCATTAAAAGATTTATTAGATAATCGAAAACAGAGAATCTTGAGTACTATTCGAAATTCGGAAGAATTGCGTAGAGGGACCATTGAGCAGCTCGAAAAAGCTCGGGTTCGATTACAGAAAGTCGAACTAGAAGCGGATGAGTATCGAATGAATGGATACTCTGAGATAGAACGAGAAAAAGCAAATTTGATTAATGCTACTTCTATTAGTTTGGAACAATTAGAAAAGTCTAAAAATGAAATCCTTTATTTTGAAAAACAAAGGGCGATGAATCAGGTCCGACAACGGGTTTTCCAACAGGCCGTACAAGGAGCTCTAGGAACTCTGAATAGTTGTTTGAATACCGAGTTACATTTCCGTACGATTCGTGCTAATATTGGCATTCTAGGGGCCATAGAATCAAAGAAATAATTAAATTAATTAGACCTTGAACTTCTACTTTCGTTTAGAATTTAGGCATTATTTTTCCCCTTGCTTCCGAAAAAAAGAGTCAAGAAACACTAATGGCAACCCTTCGAGTCGACGAAATTCATAAAATTCTCCGCGAACGTATTGAACAATATAATAGGAAAGTAGGGATTGAGAATATCGGTCGCGTAATTCAAGTGGGGGATGGGATTGCTCGTATTATAGGTCTTGGTGGAATAATGTCAGGTGAATTAGTCGAATTTGCAGAAGGGACTAGGGGTATTGCTCTGAATTTGGAATCCAAAAATGTTGGGATTGTATTAATGGGCGATGGGTTGATGATACAAGAGGGAAGTTTTGTAAAAGCAACAGGAAGAATTGCTCAGATACCCGTGAGCGAGGCTTACTTGGGTCGTGTTATAAATGCTCTGGCTAAACCTATTGATGGGAGAGGCGAAATTGTAGCTTCGGAATCTCGCTTAATTGAATCTCCTGCTCCGGGTATAATTTCCAGGCGTTCCGTATATGAACCCCTTCAAACAGGGCTTATTGCTATCGATTCGATGATCCCCATAGGGCGCGGTCAGCGAGAGTTAATTATTGGGGACAGACAGACTGGCAAAACAGCAGTAGCCACAGATACAATTCTCAATCAAAAAGGGCAAGATGTAATATGTGTTTATGTAGCTATCGGTCAAAGAGCATCCTCCGTGGCTCAAGTAGTAACTACTTTCCATGAAGAGGGGGCCATGGAATACACTATTGTAGTAGCTGAAATGGCGGATTCACCTGCTACATTACAATACCTCGCCCCTTATACGGGAGCAGCCCTGGCTGAGTATTTTATGTATCGCGAACGGCATACTTTAATAATTTATGATGATCTCTCCAAACAAGCACAAGCTTATCGCCAAATGTCCCTTCTATT